TTTCTACCGAGCTAAAACAAGATGTCGATGTCTATAGTAAACCAAAGTCATCATTTAATACTTATTTTGCTTCAATCTCGACTATACAAAACAAACAAAAAATTGAAGATTTAGTTACGATTAGAAATACACTTTTTTGTCTTTATCCATAGGCCCTTTACTCATACTCATTCAATTGGAAGTATTAATCCAATAAAAAAAAAAATTATGTTTCGTAATCTCATAATCCAATTTTTCAATTTATAATTGACTCTTGAATACAAATCACGAGAATATATATTCTTCCTCGAATTTTTCATTGAGAGGTAAAGGATTTAATCCTTTTTAGAAATAAAGTTTTTGATCGGAATATGCGCCGACGGATCCCTTAACTATTTGCAGTAGGGTTAATAGAACGAATCGCACTTTTACCACTAAACTATACCCGCTATGCTGCGATTATTGTATATAAACAAGCTTTTTGTCGAGTAAGAGAATCAATAGGGTCATAAAAAAAAAAAAAAAGAATTATGAAAATTAGGGCGTTGATGTATTGTATTTCCTCATGCAACCTAATGAGGATTAGGAAAAGAAGACTCGTTGCATTGATTCTATATTAGAAGAATGGAAAAATTCCAATAACAAGTATTTTTGAATCAAATAAAATAACTTTTTTTATCTTATCTAATTTGTTGCAACAAAAAATAAAAAATGGCCCGTGACACGGGCCAGGACGTGGAAATAAAAAAAGACTTTTCGGACGAAATGAAAAAAAAAAGAATAGATTAAAAATATATATATATATATAATTCTAATCTTAATAATTAGAATAATTAATAGAATAATAATTAAATATAGAATAGTATAGAATAGTAATTAAATAGTAAATTACTATAATACTAATTAGAATACTAATATATTAAGAGTAATATAAGAAGTATTATACTAATAATATAGTAATAAAAAAGATAAAAAAAAAAAAAAGTATATGAAGAAGGACTTTTTTTTCAAGCCCTACTTGTTGTGTATTGTTGTGTAATGTAAGATAGTAATTATCTTTTCTCAATTGGGAGAGATGGCTGAGTGGACTAAAGCGTCGGATTGCTAATCCGTTGTACGAGTTATTCGTACCGAGGGTTCGAATCCCTCTCTTTCCGGTTCCGTTGATGACTTCGTATTTTTTTTCAAATCTTTTTCTTTATTTATTTTTTTTTTATTTTATATATAATAGTTAAAGATGTAGAATAGATAAAATTCTAAGAACATTTAATAAAAATCAAGCAAGGAAAAAGCCTTATTTTTTTTTTATTCTTCACGTCCAGGATTACGCCCTGGATCATTAGATAAAAATCCAAAGATGAAAAGGGAAACAAAGAATATTACTACTGTGTAAACAAAGAGTTTGAGAGTAAGCATTAGACAATCTCCAAGATCTTTTTTTTTTGTTTGGAAAAAAAGAAAATAGATTCTCTATATTTATACCATATATCCCATTTTGACACCAAGAAATGAAGTGGTTTCTAGAACTTTTTCGAAATAGAAAAGCATTTTTCTAAATTCATTTGTAATAAGATGTAATAAGAGTCGAGTCTTGTGTGCCAAAAATTTGCTTTTATACCGAAAATTCCATATTTCGGGTGGATCTAACCGAATAGGTTTCTTTTAATAGAATGGAAAAAAGTTCAGAATGAGGAGATGGGGTAGGTAATCCAGATTTTTCACGTTTATACAATAACTTCAATGTTTGAATCAAGGGCCTAGACTATAAAGAACTAGAAAGAACTAGAAGACTTATCTGATCTTATCAATTAGTAGAATTTTTTCTCTTGAATAACTCATGAATTATTAATTATTCTAGGATAGTATTCAAAATTTCATCGAAAACTTACAGCAGCTTGCCAAACAAAGGCTAATAGAAAAAAGAACAGAGGGATTACTGGCATAATATCTACGATTGGATTCAAAAAAGCGTAGGCTTCAGGCAATTTTGTGAAGAAAAAACTGCTTGAATAAAGGGCAAAATTAAGACAGATACAAATCAAATTTAAAATATTAAGCATAACAAACATTTTGTTCTTGAAGATAATTGTATTTTGACTGAGTTATTAATATTCATATAAAAATGGATATAAATTAATATAAAATAGAGTTTAAGGTAGACAAAAAACTTTAAACTCAGCCAATCAAAAATCCTTCAATTATCAGCTAAAAAAAGAATAAAAGAAATCATATTTTCATACAATATCTTAATGGAATTCTATATTATGATCAATAAATTCAGTTTAATTCTATATCTACACATATCAAAATACGAATAACAAGCTAATCTAGTTCATAGATATTTTGGGGGGTAGGAATTGACAAAGAACCAATACCAATATTAGTTTTATTAGTTTTGAATCAAATATAGAAATGGGGCGTGGCCAAGCGGTAAGGCAACGGGTTTTGATCCCGCCATTCGGAGGTTCGAATCCTTCCGTCCCAGAGCCTATATTCTTTTCTATATCAAAATTATAGATATTAAAATAAAGATTGTTTTTTTGAACAACCTAATATCTTCCGTACTTGAAGAAGTGTGAGATTGATGACTCGGTCCTATCGAGCCACTTGAAGATGAAGATTCGAAGAGAACTACTTATTTCTTCGTCTTATCTTGTCTTATCTTATTGGTTTGCTAATATTTATATTGGAAATCAAAAAATATTTATATGATTCAATAAAATAAGGGGTTAATTTGAATTAATTCTTTTGTTTTTTTCATTGGATATTTTTTTATTAACACCATATTGACAACAGTGTATCAAATAAATATAATCCGATCTGGGTAATTAGATCTTATCTGTAGATTGATTTATATCTATTCCAGCGGTTTGGTTTTTCATTCCAATGAAATGATAGGTTTATTAGATTTTGAAATGATAGGTTTATTGGATTTGCTGTGATATAAAAGTCTTTTTTTTTTTTTATTTTCAATTTTAAATAGTAAATAGAAGAATAGATAGCATAAGAAACAAGAGATAATCTATCAATTTTGACTTTATTAAACTTTATCTATTTTTTTATCCGAATCAATTCGAAATTTTATAAATTTTTCTATTTCATTTCGTGTTCATTTCTTGTTAGTTTAATGTTTTGATTGTGTCGTACGATTCAATCTTTTTATTAATTCTTTTTGATTTCTTTTGATTTTTGATTTTGATTCTATCTACATAACCTAATTATTTTATCCTAATTATTTTATTTATATTTGGGATTGGGGTTGCTAACTCAATGGTAGAGTACTCGGCTTTTAAGTGCGGCTAACAGCTTTTACACATTTGTACGAAGAAAGAGATTCGTCCATACCAGCGGTATTATTTGTAAGACCACGACTGATCCTGAAAGGAATGAATGGAAAAAACAGCATGTCGTATCAATGGAGAATTCAGAGAATATTTGATTCTTACCGGATCCGCTCCAAACAAACTTTGTTTGAATTCTTGGTGCATAACATAAAAACAAATCAATTCAAATTCAAAGTTGGGATTTGGTCGAGTTAATAAATGGACAGAGCTCTGCGGCTCCAATTATAGGTAAATAAAAAAGCAACGAGCTCCCGTTCTTAATTTGAATGATTTTCCGATCTAATTAGACGTTAAAAATAGATTAGTGCCTGGTGCGGGAAAAGCTTTTTCTTGAGTGTATTTTCGATTTTTTTAATGAGTCCTAACTATTAGCTATTCTCCACTATGAAGGGAAATTGAATGTGTAGAAGAAAAAGTATATTGATAAAGCAATTTTTTTTCCAAAATCAAAAAAGAGTGATTGACTTGAAAAAGTAAAGGATTTCTAGTCACCTATTACCCTATAATGAACATAAACCAATTAGAAAGGAACATAAACCAATTAGATGAAAAAAAGAGAGGATTAGAGGGTCCGCTGGTGAGTTTAACTATTTCCGAGGTATCTATTCTTTTTATATTATACTATTTTGTTTTTATGGTATCGCACTATGTATCATTTAATAACCCAATAAACCCCCTATCTTTGCTTCAATCAAATCGAATTAAAAATGAAAATAGAGAAATCTCAAAGAAATTTAGAAATAGATAGATCTCGAAAAAATAACTTCCTATACCCACTTATTTTTCGGGAGTATATTTATACATTTGCTCATGATCGTGACTTAAATAGATCCATTTTGTTAGAAAATGTGGGTTATGACAATAAATATAGTTTACTAATCGTAAAGCGTTTAATTACTCGAATGTATCAACAGAATCATTTGAGTATTTCCGCTAATGATTCTAACCAAAATACATTTTTTAGGTATAACAAAAATTTGTATTTTCAAATGATATCGGAGGGATTTGCAGTTATTGTGGAAATTCCATTTTCCTTACGATTAGTATCCTCTTTAGAAAGATCAGAAATAGTAAAATCTCATAATTTACGATCAATTCATTCAATATTTCCTTTTTTAGAGGGCAAATTTCCACATTTAAATTATGTGTCAAATGGACTAATACCCTACCCCATCCATCTAGAAAAATTGGTTCAAATCCTTCGCTATTGGGTGAAAGATCCCTCCTCTTTGCATTTATTACGACTCTTTCTTCACGAGTATTGGAATTTGAACAGTCGTATTATTCCAAAGAAATCTATTTCTTTTTTTGCAAAAAAGACTCCAAGATTCTTCTTGTTCTTATATAATTCTCATGTATATGAATACGAGTCCGTTTTCTTTTTTCTTTGTAATCAATCCTTTCATTTCCGATTAACATTTTCTCAGGTCTTTCTTGAGCGAATATATTTCTATGGAAAAATAGAACATTTTGTAGAAGTCTTTACTAAGGATTGGGGGGACAGCCTATGCTTGCTCAAGGATCCTTTCATACATTATCTTAGATATCAAGGAAAATCCATTTTTGTCTCAAAGGATACGCCTCTTCTGATGAAAAAATGGAAATATTACCTTGTCAATTTATGTCAATGTCATTTTGATGTGTGCTTTCAACCCCCCAGGATCCATATAAACCCAT